AGCCCATAAAGTCAAGGGAATGGTTGGCTAATTGCTTTTTATAGACCCTTTCCAAGTGAAAGCACAAGTCAAAATAACTTTCGCAAAAAGTTACAAGGTAATATTTCCAGTTATTCAAGAAAGGAGATGTACCCTTCGAAAACAGAATAGACTTTCCTTGATACCTAACATAATACATGACAGGATCTTTGAACAACCATAGATTAATCCGAAAGTCCTTAGCAAAGGTTTCGGTAGGGCTTTCTGTTTTTCTTTTTACATAAAAATAGATTCGCTCAAGAAGGTCTCCAAAGGATATTGATCGTAAACGAGAAAATTGGCTATGGAGAAAAACGAAAATGGATTCATATTCACATACATAAGAATTATATAAGAAGACGAATAATCTTTGATTTATTTTTGTTAAAAGAGCAAAACGGGGATTCTTTCTAACACTAAGATTATTCCAATCCCGATATTCGTGAAAAAAGAATCGTAAAAAATGCAAAGAAGGAGTATCTTTTACCCAACAGCGAAGGATTTGAACCAAGATTTCCAGATGGATCGGATGGGGTATTCGTATATCTAACACAGAATGAAAATGTGCAAAATTATCCTCTAAGAAAGGAAATATTGAATGAATTGATCGCAAACTTTGAGATTTTAACATACCCTTCTGTTCTTCATAAGGTATTAATCGTATAGAAAAGGGGATTTCCACAATAAACGAAAATACCTCGGATATCATTTGAGAATACAAATTCTTGCTGCGCCAAAAAAGGGGATTTTGTTTAAAATCATTAGCAGAAATAAGAATCTGTCGATCCATTTGATTAATTAAACGTTTTACAATAAGGAAACTCGATTTATTGTCATAACCTGGATTTTCCAACAAAATTGGTCGATTTAAACTATGATCATGAGCAAGTGCATAAATATACTCCTGAAAGCTAAGCGGATATAGAAAGTCTTGCTCTTGAGATCTATCAAATTGTGAATATCGTCGCATTTTCTCCATTAGAAGTTTTATTTGAATCAAAGCTAGAAGATTTGGGGTTATCAAATGATACATAGTGCAATACAGACAAAACACGGTAAATAGATACCCTGGACACAAGTAAACCTATCAATGAATTCCCTATCCTCTCACTTTTCCATTTTTCTTTGATCTTATAGGATAACAAGGTGGCTAGAAATCCTTTCTTTTTTCAAACTAATTGCTCTTTTGATTTTGGAAAAACTTTCTTTATCAATATACTGGTTCTTATACACACGCATCTCCGTTTTATCTTATAATGGAGAACTGCAATAGTTAGGATTCATTGAAAAATCGAGAATTTACCCATGGGTAAAGAATTCCTCCCCGTATCGGTACTAATATTTTTTTAACGTCTAATTAGATCAGGACCTAATTCAAATTCAGAATAGAAGCTCGTTGCTTTGTCTTTCTTTAGAATTCTAATTAATTGAAACCATAGGGCCCTATCCATTTATTAACCCGACCAAACTTTATTTTGTTCCATTCCAATACCTCGAACACCCATCCGGCAAGAATGAAATATTATTTGAAATCTCCATCAATACGACATGCTGTTGTTTCCATTCATCCCCTTTCAGGATCAGTCGTAGTCTTCCAAACTTTACCGATGGTATGGATGAATCCCTTGCTTCATCCAAATGTGTAAAAAATCCTAGCCGCACTTAAAAGCCGAGTACTCTACCGTTGAGTTAGCAACCCAAAGAGAAGAAATCTATAAGAATTCGATAACGATAATGGGTGGATAATAAAAAGGAGTATAGATACAATCTGAATAAAAATAAATTCAACAAAAATATTAAAAAAAAGAAATGAAATCATTGAACTAACAAACAAACCGCAACATACTTTGTATTAATTTGAAAGAACAAAATAAATAAAAATTAGCAGATAAAAGATAAAATTAGATAAAGATAAAAAAAAGAAAAAGATAGTAAAATAGAAAAATTTATAGGAGAATCTTCTCCCTTATCTACCTTTTCAATCAAACAAAAGAAGCTTTGGTATCACCCATGTATCAAAGAATCCACCATTTGAATGAAATAAAGTAAAAAACAAACTCATATGACGGAAATAGATAGATCCAACTTGACTTATCACGATGAATTATATTTGTTCAATACACTGTTGTCAATAGAAAAGAATAGAGCGGGAACTCAAAAGAATTCAATTGAATTTCACCCCTTATTTTATATCCAAGTGAAATTGAAAAAAACTGTAAAAGTTGTGTTAGGTCGATAAAGCCCATATCTAATTCTATTCTATATGCATAGAAAGCGTAGAGATAGGATAATAAAAAAGAAAAAAGTGAAAAAGCGCGGATTGAGTGAATACATAATATATTCACTTCACGAAATAGACGAAGCAAACTTAACCCTTAATCCCTTATTTAATTTATTAATTTACTAGTAGGGTTCCCATCCAATGGCATCCAATGGATGGGAATATACCAATTTTCTAGCATCAATAAAAGAAAAAAGAAAGTTTTGTCATTATCGAACATGAGATTCGATGAAAACAATGATAAATATCTACGAATCGAACCGAATGAAGAGGGAACTCTAACGAAAAAACAATAAGTAAAGGTTAACTTATAGGTATATACAAGTCCTACCCCCCTTTTTTACTTAATTGCCTCTCGTTTGATTAGGACAAAGCTGCGTAAAAACCCTGACCCTTTGTAAAAATATAAAAATATCCTGAACCATTCCCGTGGGTTGAACTCCTCTTTCAAGGAAATAGAGAATAACAGGAATATTTAAATAAGTTTGCTTCTCTATCAGAGCATAAAAACCCACTTTATGCAGATCTTTGCCTTCTCTTCGAGATCGAACATCAATTGGAACGATTCGATAGACGACTTAGTGAGGTAGGTGTAGATGAAGAATACCCCCTAGAAACGTATAGGAAGTTTTCTCTTCGTACGGCTCGAGAACAAAGAATTTAATTCGAAATTTTATCTATGGCTCTCTATAGAATTAGACTCTAGAAAGTATACAATTCTAATAAATAAACTCTACTAAGGAAACCCTGTTATACTCATAACTCAAGTTAGCTAACTCTCAAATAGCTCAAAGGAAAATAATTAGACAATCTCTTTTATTGAGTGGTCTTTACACCTTTTTTCGTTGTCTCGAATCAAATTTATTTTGATTCTTAAGTCTGGCCCAGTTATTAGTTATTGCGACAATAAAAAAAAAGGCGTTTCCTTGTTCTGAGACCCTTTATCTTTGTTTTAAATCATTGGGTTTAGACATTACTTCGGTGCTTTTGAATCCTTTCAAAATGGTAGCAACATACCCCCCTTTTAGATTTCCATTAACCCTAGATTCTTGTTCCGAAAAAGAAATTAAAACTTTCTACTCGAGCTCCATCGTGGACTATTTATCATCCCAACGGATGTCGAGACAAGAGCACCTTCGTTTCTATAGAAATAGAAGATGGCGAATATAAGAAGGAATACACAGCGGATCGTGCCCTTCAAGTCGCACGTTGCTCACACCGTTTCAAACGAAGTTTTACCATAAGATTCTTCTGGTTTGGTTTGAAAAAAATACATCTAGGTCTTTTATATCGAATTCCATATATACCCTTTCTTTTAGTTAAATTTTTATTAATGAGATTCGAGCAAGCGCAGGTAGTTTAATACCTTCGTTTAATGATTAACTCCTATCTGTTCCTCCGGAATAATGGAACAGAAACCAAAAGGTCGAGTCGTATGTTCTGCCTAGGGATAAAGCCAAACAAGTACCAATTAAGTTGCTCTTTTTTTGGTAGGTTAAAAAAACTTAAACCATAAAATAATTCGAAGACCCCGTCTGCGGGATCGAAAAAAATAGAGAGGAACTCCAACATTTCAAAAAGGAATCATTTCAAATAGGAATAAAGGATATACTCTGGGACGGAAGGATTCGAACCTCCGAATAGCGGGACCAAAACCCGTTGCCTTACCACTTGGCCACGCCCCATTTAGATTTCTATTCGACATGAATAATCAATAATATTAATATTGATTTTTTGTCAACTCCAAGATAAATAGGTATAGAGTCGATTAATTTGTTAGTAACATTTTAATACGTGTCAATATAGAATGTAACTTAATTTATTGATCATTAGATAGAATTCAATTAAGATATTGTATGAAAAGTATGATTTCTTCTATTCTCTTTTGAGAATTAGAGGACTTTTGATTGGGCGGATTCTAAAGAAAAGAGGGACTCTTTGTCTCCCTTCATTTTACCCTTTCCTTTTATTTATATTATATAAATATTATATAAATAACTCAATCAAAATGGAATTATCTCACAGAACAAAACGTCTGCTATGCTTAATATTTATAGTTTGATAGGGATCTGCCATTATGCCTTTTTTTCATATTCAAGTAGCTTTTTCTTCGGAAAATTGCCCGAGGCCTATGCTTTTTTGAATCCAATCGTAGATGTTATGCCCGTCATACCTCTGCTATTTTTTCTCTTAGCTTTTGTTTGGCAAGCTGCTGTAAGTTTTCGATAAGATATTTCATTTAAAAATCGACGATAAAATTACTGCTTTACTTTAGTTGATAATAAATTCTAACAATTAATAACATCATATATGTTTTAGAGTACGAACCCCTCAATTCAACTTCTTGGTTAGTCGGAATAAAACCGACTTCCCACGCTTTATTTTTTTATTTTTGAACCTTTTTTGAGTGAAAGCCCCGTATTGTTCTTTTTTATTATTCTTTTTATATTAATTAGGTATTAATTAGGATCTCCGCAATAACTAATTCCGGATCTAAAAAATATTTTTATTTTGTTTAACGGAAAACTCCTTTTCTATTTCGAATTTGGTTATTCGTATTCACAGAGGATATGCGGTAGAAAATTATAGGACCTATTCTATTTTTTTTTTCAAAAAAATTATCTTGGAGATTTTAGAATGCTTACTCTCAAACTCTTCGTTTACACAGTAGTGATATTTTTTGTTTCTCTCTTCATCTTTG